AATTCCGATTGATCCAACGAATAAAGTAAATAGTACCAATACAAGCAGAGGAAATAACATAGTATTGTCCGACTCATGAGGATAGGTGTAAGTATATTTATTTCTAAAGTGAGTACTAAAGTATCGTATTCTATTTCTTCCATTATCATCAATTTGATATGTATCCTTTGAAAAAAAGGAGACCTTATTATTTATTGTTGATAAAAGTAAATTTCTATTGACTGCTTTTGGCACTTTTTTTCCCCATAAAGATATTGAATAGAAAGAACTATTTTTAGTGCTACTGTAATTTTGAAAATGAATGCGCAAATGTCCATCAAAGGTAAGTAAATACATCCGAAACATATAAAATGCGGTTAATCCCGCTGTAAAGGAAGCTATTATTGCGAAAGTTGGTGAATACAACCAACTATCATTAAGAATTTCATCTTTGGACCAAAAACAAGCAAGAGGCGGAATACCACAAAGGGAGAGTGTACCTAATAAAAAGGTAATTCTTGTAATTGGAACATATTTTGTTAAACCGCCCATAAGAACCATATTTTGACTTTTATCTGGTGAATATCCAACAATGGGTTCCATTGAATGAATAATTGATCCGGATCCCAAAAACAATAAAGCTTTCGAATAGGCATGAGTGATCAAATGGAATAAAGCGGCTCGATAAGAACCTATACCCAGAGCTAACATAATATAACCCAATTGAGACATTGTCGAGTAAGCTAAACTTCTTTTAATGTCTCTTTGAGCAAGAGCCAAAGTAGCTCCTAATAGTACTGTTATTACGCCTATTGAAGAAACGATATTCATTATGGAAGGTATAACTATGAAAAGAGGAAGAAGCCGAGCTACAAGAAAAATTCCCGCTGCTACCATAGTAGCAGCATGTATAAGAGCAGAAATGGGAGTGGGTCCTTCCATAGCATCAGGTAACCATATGTGAAGGGGGAATTGTGCGGATTTAGCAACTGCACCAACGAATAAAAAAGAAGCACACAGAGTAGCAAATAAGGAATTTACTCCATTATGATGAACCAAGTTATTAACTATTTCGAACAAATCCCGAAATTCTAAACTACCAGTTATCCAATAAAGTCCTAAAATTCCTAATAATAAACCAAAATCCCCTATACGATTGGTTACAAAAGCTTTTTGGCAAGCACTTGCCGCACTCGGTCGTGTGAACCAAAAACCTATTAATAAATAGGAACACATTCCTACAAGTTCCCAAAAAATATAAATTTGTATCAAATTGGAACTAGTAACTAATCCTAACATAGAACTATTGAAAAAACTCATATAGGCAAAAAATCTCAAATATCCTTGATCGTGAGACATATAATTGTCACTATAAATAAGAACCATGATTCCAACAGTAGTAATTAATATTGACATAATAGAAGTAAGTGGATCGATCAAGTGTCCGAACTCTAAAGAAAAATCATTATTGACGGTCCAAGACCATAGATATTGATAGATAAAATTTCCATTTATTTGCTGAATGGATAGATTGGCCGAAAATGCCATAGCTATACTTAGCATCAAAACACTCGGAAAAGCCCACATACGACGAATATTTTTTGTTGCTGTCGGAATAAGAAGAAGTCCAAAGCCTATTAACATAGTAACTGGAAATGGAAGAAAGGGTATTATCCATGCATATTTATATGTATGTTCCATAAAAAAAAACAAATTTTCATTTTTTTTTTCTTATAATTTAATTGTTTCCGATTCATCAATTCTTATCGCTTTCGAAAGGAACAATAAAAAAATCAACAAAAAAAGATATGAAAAACTCAACTATTTTGATTTTTCATTATTCTTACTTTTCTCAGATATTGGAAATATTCAAAAGTTCCAATTCAAATGATATGACCAAATAGCTGGATAAGAGTAATTACTTAGTTATTAACTTTAACTAAAGAACTAAAGAATCAACTAAAGAAAGATAGTTAATAAAATAAAAAAAGAAAAAAAAAAAAATGGGAAATATGAGATTTTGAATCATTCTACGACTATACTACCATCCTATTCTGGCAATATGTAATCATATCATATACTAATCATATCATATACTATAGTATAGTAAGTAAAAAAGTATAGTAAGTAAAAACAATCATACCAAAACAGTAGAATATAAATCATAGTATGCCTCAATAAATCGACTCAAAAAAAAAGACCTAGTTATTCTAGTGATTTTATTTGTAGTAATTACCTAACCCATTGCGGAACTAATTGATTGGATTCCAATCCAATAAGAAAGTATCAGAAATATTATAATACTCTTTATTTCGTATAGAACTGAAAAAAAAACTAAAAATTGAGGTTCTCCTTCTTAGGTAATAGAATGTCTTGTTTAACATATTAACCACTAATTGTAGTTTAAGTTTGAATTTAAATTATAGACACGGCAATATGAGCTTATTCAATTCCAAACTAATAATCATAAAAATTCCTTTTCGAATTTCCCCCCCCCCCCCCTTTCTTCTATTTTTTTGCCTAGTGTGTTAATATGTGACATTGTTATATATGTGACATGCATGTTATACATATATTTATATATAAATATATAAATAATATATTTGTATTGTATGTTATGAAAAAACTATTATCGACGAAATTAAGTTAAGTATAGAAAATGACTAAAAAGAACGATCTATTTTGAGCAATACATGTCTTTCACATACAACAATAAAAATGAGTAACTCTTTTTTTTTTAATGGCAGTTCCAAAAAAACGTACTTCTATATCAAAAAAACGTATTCGTAGAAATATTTGGAAGAAAAAAGGATATTTAGCTGCAATAAAAGCTTTTTCTTTAGCAAAGTCAGTTTCTACTGGAGATTCAAAAAGTTTTTTTGTGCGACAAACAAATAAGAAAATCTTGGAATAATCGGAATTTCCATGGCTAGAAGAATTTCCAATTTTGGAATATGAATAATTTCCTTTAACTAAATGTATTGATGTATTGAACTCAATACAATATTAGTTAGAACTAGCTGCTATGATATGTAGAATAAGAATTTCTCCATCTGTCGGTTCTAAGTATCATTATCTTTTTTTTCATTCTAGTTTTTATTAGAATCTATTTATTAATTCGTGAGATGTTTTTTTCCTATTCATTTTCTTTTCACAATGGAAAAATCTTTGTTCATTCTATTTTTCCGTTGTGAAAAGAAAATTGTGATGGATGCTGAAACTCTTTTGTTTTATTATATGCCTAACTCAAGACCAAGTTGGTTTCATAAATATTATCATAATTTTATTTAGAAATTATGTACACAACAAACAACAAAAAGTATTATATGAATTTTATATTATATATTTAAATTAATTAATTAATACTTAATGATACTAAGAAAAGTATAAAAATTGTTAGAAAAATTACTTCAATTTTGTAATTGAATTGTGATACATATGAAATCCTATTTATTTTTTTTTTGTTCGTTTAGAAAAAAAATCTCTTTGACAATTTGTTTTTCATTTATCTGATTTCGTGGATTCAATTCAAAATAAATAAAAAATAGAAAAAGAGGACAATTCACAATTCTTAGTTTCTGTTTCGACTGAAAACAAAATTTTTATTTCAAGTTACAAGTGTTCCGGGAGAACTTAATATTAATATACAGATAGTACGTAAAAGTTGATTCTTAAAACTGAACCTACGATGATACTAACCTAAGTAAAAATTATGGAAAATTCAAAGATGAATTTAAAAGAGCTCTTATTTATCAGTTCTAATATTTCCTAAACTATATTGAATCCTTGAATCTAGATCTAGACGATTCAACATGAATTGATTATTATTATTTCAAGTAAGCCGCTATGGTGAAATCGGTAGACACGCTGCTCTTAGGAAGCAGTGCTAGAGCATCTCGGTTCGAGTCCGAGTGGCGGCATACTGTAAAAAAGATACAATGGATCCTATAATGTATTTAATTCCCGATTTCCATTCTGTAATGGGACCTTTTTTATGTATGATATTTGTGACTTTAGAACATATATTAACTCATCTCTCTTTTTCGATCATTTCAATTGTGATTACGATTCATTTGATGACCCTATTAGTACACGAAATCATAGGGTTGCGTGATTCGTCGGAAAAAGGAATGATAGTTACTTTTTTTTCTATAACAGGATTATTAGTTACTCGTTGGATTTCTTCGAGACATTTTCCATTAAGTAATTTATACGAGTCTTTAATCTTCCTTTCGTGGAGTTTTTCCATTATTCATCTAATTTCCAAGATATGGAATCATAAAAATGATTTAAGCGCAATAACCGCCCCAAGTGCCATTTTTACCCAAGGTTTCGCCACATCGGGTCTTTCAAGTGAAATGCATCAATCGTTAAGATTAGTACCTGCTCTACAATCTCAGTGGTTAATGATGCACGTAAGTATGATGTTATTGAGCTATGCAGCTCTTTTATGTGGGTCGTTATTATCAGTCGCTTTTCTAGTCATTACATTTCGTAAAAACATCGATATTTTTTGTCAAAGAAAAATTTTCTTAATTAAGATTAAGTCATTTTTCTTTGACAAAATCGAATACTTGAACAAAAAAAAAAATGTTTTTAATTTTAAACACACTTCTTTTGTTCCATTTCGAAATTATTACAAATATCAATTAACTCAGCGTTTGGATTATTGGAGTTATCGTGTCATTAGTTTAGGGTTTACCTTTTTAACCATAGGTATTCTTTCTGGAGCAGTATGGGCTAACGAGGCATGGGGATCTTATTGGAATTGGGACCCCAAAGAAACTTGGGCATTTATTACTTGGACCATATTCGCGATTTATTCACATACTAGAACAAATCAAAGTTTGCAAGGTACGAATTCGTCACTTGTAGCGTCTATAGGATTTCTTATAATTTGGATATGCTATTTTGGGATCAATCTATTAGGAATAGGTCTACATAGTTATGGTTCATTCACATTAACATCTAATTGAATAAATTCCATGAGGAATACATAATAACATCGTACTATACATAATATAAAGTTTGTGCAGGTTTTTGAGAACCATTTGAATGATTCCTTGATTCAAATGGTTCTCAAAAACTCGGAATATATCTTATTAGAATTAGAAAATTCTAATTCACTTTATTTTTTTGTGTTGTACAGCTCAAAAATCTTCAAATTAAAAATTCTAAGACTTTGTTTTCTATCTGATTAATGAAAACTATCTATGAAAATAATTAGATAGGATAGCTTGTACCTTGTCAACTGATAGCGAAAGAACAAAATCAGGATAAATACCAATCCCTATTACGGGTAAAAAGATACAGATTGAAACAAATAGTTCTCGTGGTCCAGAATCCACAAAATTGGAGTTTGGAACATTGAATAGTTTGTATCCATAAAACATCTGACGTAACATAGATAATAAATAAATAGGAGTTAATATCATTCCAATTGCCATTACAAAGGTAATTAGTATTTTGGGCATTAAAAGATATTTTGGACTGGTAATTATTCCAAAAAATACTACTAATTCTGCAACAAAACCACTCATTCCTGGCAATGCAAGAGAAGCCATTGAGAAACTACTAAACATGGTAAATATTTTTGGCATTGGGATGGATATCCCCCCCATTTCGTCGAGATAAACAAGACGTATTCTATCACAACTCGTTCCTACCAAGAAAAAAAGTGCAGCACCAATAAATCCATGAGAGAGTATTTGTAAAATGGCTCCGTTGAGTCCCATGTCGGTTATAGAACCAATTCCTATAATTATGAAACCCATGTGAGATACAGAAGAATAGGCTATTCTCTTTTTTAAATTGCATTGACCAAGAGAGGTTGAAGCTGCATAGATTATTTGTATTGTCCCTATTATCACCAACCAGGGAGAAAATATAGAGTGGGCGTGCGGTAATAATTCCATATTGATCCGAATCAATCCATATGCCCCCATTTTTAATAAGATTCCAGCTAGAAGCATACATGTACTGTAATGTGCTTCCCCATGGGTATCTGGTAGCCATGTATGTAGGGGTATAATCGGCGATTTGACAGCATAAGCAATAAGGAAGCCCAAATATAATATTATTTCTAATGTCACAGGATATGACTGATTAGCTAATCTTTCAAAATCCAATATCGGTTCATTGGAACCATATAAACCCATACCTAGAACTCCTATTAAAATAAAAATGGAACCCCCCGCAGTGTACAAAATAAACTTTGTAGCTGAGTACAAACGTTTCTTTCCTCCCCACATGGATAAAAGTAAGTAAACAGGAATTAATTCTAACTCCCACATGAGAAAAAAAAGTAAAAGGTCTCGAGAAGAAAATAATCCTATTTGACCACTGTACATTGCTAACATCAGGAAATAGAACAATTGCGAATTTCGAGTAACAGGCCAAGCTGCTAAAGTGGCTAAAGTAGTGATAAATCCTGTCAGTAAAATGGGTCCTATGGAAAGTCCATCGATTCCCAGTCTCCAGTGAAAATCAAAAATATTTATCCATTTAAAATCCTCCTCCAATTGAATTAATGGATCATCCAGTTGGAAATGATAACAGAACACATAGGTTGTTAGAAGGAGTTCTAATAAGCATATACATATAGGATACCACCTAAATACCTTATTCCCCCTATGAGGAAGAAAGAAAATTGAAGAACCCGCGAATATCGGCAAAACTACAAGTAGTGTTAACCAAGGGAAATAACTCGTGATAAAGACAAGATGCATTTTGACCAAAAAACCCGTACTCGAGAAAATATATTATTCCGAGCACGGGTTTTTGTCGGTAAAAAGGAATCAAATGATTCAAGTGGAGTTTTTTATAACGTATCAATAAGATAGACCCATGCTGCGAGTTGTTTCATGCCATAAATAAACGCGGACACTCAAAAAATCTGTTGGACAAGCGGATTCACATCTCTTACAACCTACACAGTCCTCGGTTCTTGGCGCGGAAGCAATTTGCTTAGCTTTACATCCGTCCCAAGGTATCATTTCCAATACATCTGTGGGGCAAGCTCGTACACATTGAGTACACCCTATACATGTATCATAAATTTTTACTGAATGTGACATTGGGTCTATAAATTCCAGTTTTGAACATAAAAAATTTTCGATCTGGTAAAGTAAAATCAGGAGGAAATGAATTATATATTTATATTGTATTGTAGACACCAGACGAATCAATGGTTTATCAAAAAAATCTAATGTTAAAAATCAATATATTTCTAAATCTGTTCATGAGAAAGGACCAAGAGACTTTGATTTCCGTTTCAACAACCATGATTATACAAGTCACACATATGACTTCACATTGACATTGGCCAACAGATCATCAATATTTCAATAGTAATATAAAAATATATTACTATACATATTACTATAAAAATAAAGAATAAAAAATGAAATAATTTATATCTATATTTTATTTATATTATTTTATTATATTATTTATGTCTTTATTTATATTTCTATGATAGTTATGACTAATTATTCAACAAATTTGATTGATTGATACGAGTTGATTTTCTGTTACGATAAATCGACGAAACAATAGCTAGCCCAATAGCTGCTTCCGCAGCCGCAATGGCTATAACAAAGATTGAGAAAATGTCTCCTTTTAATTGGCGACTATCAAATATATTAGAAAATGTTACGAGATTTATATTAACCGAATTTAGTATAAGCTCAAGACACATAAGTGCTCTAACCATGTTTCGACTTGTGATCAATCCATAGATACCGATAGAAAATAAGTAGACGCTCAAAAAAAGTATATGTTCAAACATCATTGGCTAACTCCTCATGAATCTCGATTCATTTCAATATGAACAACAATTCAACCTATTTGATTGACCAGAATCGAGTAATTACAGAAAAAAGAGGGTATCAGCAGTAGATTAAATGAAAAACCTTTCCTTTTTCATTGGATTTCGAATTTCTAATAATTGTATGAATTCTAAGGATTTCTTATTGACGAGCCATAGTAATTGCACCTATCAAAGAAACTAAAAGAATTATGGAAATGAGTTCAAACGGAAGATAAAAATCGGTTGATAAATGAATTCCAATTTGTTGAACGTTACTAATAAGGTCCTGTTCTATAATCTGATTTGATCTTGTAGTCCAAATAATTCCGTACCATGACGTATCTAAGATAGTAGTAATTAGTGAAAAAAGAATACTTATACAAACCAGTGAAGTGACTCCATCTCCAACAGTCCAAAAATAGGAATCGTTCGAATATTCTGAACCATTCATAAACATAACAGCAAATATGATTAAGACATTTATGGCTCCTACATAAATAAGGAGCTGTGCGGCAGCTACAAAATAGGAGTTTGATAGAATATAGAATAAGGATATACAAACAAGAACCAATCCCAACGAAAAGGCAGAATAAATTGGATTGGTAAATAATACGACTCCTAGACCTCCTAATATAAGAACTAATCCCAGAAATACTACAAGTATATCGTGTATTGGTCCAGGTAAATCCATTATGTATAACAGATAAATAAGTCGAAATATTTCATGACCTTACTAAATAGTCCAGGAAAGAAAAGGGTGTTACCTTTATTTTTTTTTTCTTGTATATGATGAGTTCCTAATTGAATTCAATCTTAATATGGATTAATGTAGTAGATATGGATAAAGTTATTAAAGTTATTGGCCAATCCTACTTTCCTTTTTATCTATTTTCTATTTTTATCTAAAAGAAAAAAGAAAAGAATAGTTGGAATTTTCTATTTGAAAATCATCACTAAACCATATTCTCAGTTTAAAACAAAGAGTGATTCTCAACAATCAATAGTTATTATTTGTAATTTCTGACCAACAAAAAAAGGGGGCTTGGATCCTTTATATCAAAAGGAAATCTTAGTAATCAGTAACCGTTCTTGAATCAAGGAGGTTATCCTTGTCTATTTTGATTTGAGTCGAATTCATAACTGTTTGAATTGTGTAATCTCCAATTACTGGCATTGGTAACCGACCCAAAGCAATTTGATTATAATTCAATTCGTGACGATCATAAGTAGAAAGTTCATATTCTTCAGTCATTGATAAACAGTTTGTTGGACAATACTCGACACAGTTACCACAAAATATACAGACCCCAAAATCAATACTATAATTAAGCAATTGTTTCTTTTTAATATTTTTTTCAAATTTCCAATCAACAACGGGTAGATCTATGGGACATACACGAACACATACTTCACAAGCAATACATTTATCAAATTCAAAGTGGATTCGACCACGGAAACGCTCCGATGTGATCGATTTTTCATAAGGATATTGAATAGTTACAGGTAAACGATTTGTATGGGATAAGGTAATTATGAAACTTTGACCAATGTACCTTGCTGCTCGTATTGTTTGTTGACCATAATTTATGAACCCGGTCACCATAGGGAACATATTGTGGATCTCCGTGAATAAATTGATGTTTCTTTCTCTTGTTTGAGATCGATTATGAATCTAGAATATCGTTATCTTATTCTATTATTTTATTTTATAGTATTTATAGTGAAACAAGTTGGGAAGAAGTTGTCAATAATAGATTACCCAGGGAAATAGGTAAAAGAAATTTCCATCCAAGATTTAATAACTGGTCCATTCTCATTCTAGGTAAAGTCCATCTTGCTGCGATAGGAATGAACAGAAACAAATAAGCTTTAGCTAATGTAATAAATATCCCAATTGTCGTTCCAAAGACTCCATCCATTTGATTTATTCCGAAAAGTTCAGGAATAGATATATACGGAATAGAGAAATTCCACCCACCTAAGTAAAGAACTGTTATAAATAATGAAGAAACTAATAAATTTAGGTAAGAAGCAAGGTAAAATAAAGCGTATTTGATACCTGAATATTCTGTTTGATAACCTGCTACTAATTCTTCCTCTGCTTCTGGTAAATCGAAGGGTAATCTTTCACATTCTGCTAGAGAAGAAATTAGAAAAACAACAAACCCGATAGGCTGACGCCACAGATTCCACCCCAAAAATCCATATTTTGACTGCGCCTCAACTATATCAACTGTACTTAAACTGTTAGATAATCATAGTCGATAATAACATCACTGCTCGCATCGCTATTTCAAAACCGTACATGAGACCTCGGCTTCATACGGCTCCTCTATGGCCACAAATAAATGTAAGGACTTGCTCGATATTATCTCCATCCTTATTTGGATGGTAAATATACATCGGGAAGCCAAAAATTAGACCAATGAAATTCCGTCTGCTCAAATGGAAAAGGTGCTTCCGAATTGATCTTATCCATTACAATTTGAATTTATCTTTGTTTGGTAATAACTTAATCTTTTAATAAAATACTCGTTATATCAATAAATATGTTCTATCAATAACTATAAAGAAAGAATTGGGTATTTATTCCAAATTCATGATAAGAATTCTATATATTATGTATAGATATGGATGGGGAAAATAATAAATAAAGATCTTTTGCATTATTATTTATTCATTTTTCTCATTCTATTTTGGAATTCTATTTCTTTTGTTCCTGTTCTTCTTTCTCAGAGGGAGGGTACTCTGAAAAAAAAAATAAAGGATTAATTCGTTTTTGATAGTCATTTCTTTAATCAGTGAATAGGAGCATACTCTAGATCGGAATCGTGGGGAAGTACTGCTTGGTCATTTCTACCAACTTAAAGTCCCCATTATGATTCGTTTTATCCAAAGTTTTATATAAAAATACCTGATACCTTATATTATCTCCATTACTAATCTTTTGTGTACCTTGGTGTTCCTAACTGTTCACTGATTTTTGATTGATCCCCCGTATGGTAATACATATAAAAAAGTAGTAGAACCCCCATACGTTGATCTTTTGTACCCGCTTCAAGATATGAGAATTAGTCAAAGAATCTTAATCTTGGGGTAAACAGTTTATATACTGCTTATGTTTATATTCTTGTACATAGGGAATGAGATTTTATCTTCTTACTGCAAATTTCTAAGCAGTTTGATTTTACTCATATAACTATCTAGTTTAACTCATCAACCCTAATGATGAATAAAAAATTAAAATATCCATTCAATATATTCAACCTCCTTACTTTATTTCTAGAGAGAAGGGAAAATAATCATGTTCCAACGAATCACACGTAGAGATATTGATAATACACATAGAGTTAATGGTATTTCATAACTAATAGATTGAGCAGCAGCCCGTAGACCACCTAAAAAGGAATATTTATTGTTCGATCCATATCCTGACATAAGAAGTCCAATAGGAGCAATACTTGAAATGGAGATCCATAAAAAAACACCTATACTGAGATCGGCTAAAATAAGGCGATATCCAAAAGGAATTACTAAATAACTTAGTAGAACTGATATGACCGCTATAGACGGTCCCACGCTAAACAAACGAATATCTCCTCTAGATGGAAGTAGGTCCTCTTTAAAAAGTAATTTGGTCCCATCTGCTAGAGCTTGAAGAATCCCCAACGGACCGGCATATTCAGGCCCAATACGTTGTTGTATTGCTGCGGATATTTCTCTTTCTAACCACACAATTACTAGGACCCCTATTGTGATTCCTAATAGAAGGGTGAAAATGGGAACAAAGATCCATATGAGTCCATAAACTTCTTTTAAGGATTCCAATCTAGAAAAAGAATTGATAGCTTGTACTTCTACTTCTGTCGTATCAATTATCATTTCAACGATCAACTTCTCCCATAATGATATCTATACTACCTAGTATCGTCATGATATCGGCCAATTTCATTCTTTTAACTAATTGAGGGAGAATTTGCAAATTGACAAAACCAGGTGGGCGAATTTTCCATCTCCAGGGGAAAACACTACTATCTCCTATCAAATAAATTCCTAATTCTCCTTTTGGGGCTTCTACTCTTACATAAAGTTCTTGTTTCGACAATTCAAAATTGGGTGAAAGTTTTTTAGTAATAAATCTATATTCAAAATTAGTCCATTCGGCATTTTTTGCTCTATCAAAGCGCCGGACTTCTAAATTTTCATAGGGTCCCCCAGGAATTCCTTCTAGAGCCTGTTGAATAATTTTTATAGATTCCTTCATTTCACCGATTCGGACTAAATAACGAGCTAGTGAATCTCCTTCTTTTTGCCATTGGACTTCCCAATCGAATTTATTGTAACACTCATAACTATCAACTTTACGAAGATCCCATTGTATTCCAGAAGCACGTAACATCGGCCCTGATAAACCCCAATTTATTGCTTCTTCTCCACCAATAATGCCCACTCCTTCAACTCGTTCCAAAAAAATGGGATTCCGTGTAATAAGTTTTTGATATTCAGCAATTCCTGTTAAAGAATAATCACAGAAATCCAAACATTTATCTATCCAGCCATAAGGCAGATCAGCAGCAACCCCCCCAATACGGAAATAATTATGCATCATTCGCATACCCGTAGCAGCTTCGAATAGATCATATAACAATTCCCTTTCTCTGAAAATATAGAAAAAGGGAGTCTGTGCGCCGATATCCGCCATAAAGGGCCCAAGCCATAATAAATGAGAAGCTATACGGCTCAATTCCAGCATAATGACTCTAATGTAACTGGCTCTTTTAGGTACTTGAACACTTTCCAATCGTTCTGGTGCATTTACTGTTATTGCTTCTGTGAACATAGTGGCTAAATAATCCCACCGTGTTACATAAGGCAAATATTGTATAATTGTTCGATTTTCTGCTATTTTTTCCATCCCTCTGTGTAAATAACCCAATACGGGTTCACAGTCAATAACATCTTCACCATCAAGAGTAACGATCAGTCGAAGAACACCATGCATTGATGGGTGATGAGGACCCATATTAACTATCATGAGATCTTTTCTTGTAGCCGGTACAGTCATATCTTTTCTTCCTTAATTCATTATTCCATGAATTTATCAAACGAAGTTCATCAAAATGAAAAATTTAATAACTACTAATAACTAAAGAAAAAAATTCAAACCAACCTTAAAATTAACGAGTTTTTGACTCCCGAATACCTAATTGACCAATTAATTTCTTATAACGTACTCTATTTTTCTTTGACAAATAATCCAGTAGCCGTTGACGTTTTCCCAGAATTTTCCGTAGGCCCCTTTGTGATAAAAAATCTCTTTTATGTAATTCCAAATGTGAAGTGAGTCTCCGTATCTTATCCGTAAAACTGAATACTTGAAATTCAACAGATCCGCAATTTTTTTCTTTTTCTTGTCGAATAGCTAAGATGAATGAATTTTTGACCATAAAAACCCAATTTTTCTATTTTTTTCTTTTCCGTGGATTTTACCGATCAGGAAAAATAATAATTATTATTATACCAGTTAGTTCCAGTTATTTGAATCTAGTACAAAAAAATTTTGATTTCTTCATATACACTACTTTAAATTTATATTAATTTTATCCAAATTTATCCAAATCAAATTTGTAATTTGATTTGGATAGAAAGGGATGATACATTTATCAGAATGTAACATGGTGTATGTGTATATCTTTCGGTTTTTATCCACCGAATATGGCATGCGATAGATATATAGGAAATATACTATTAACTAATTCTGAATCGTGGATACATATGTATTCTTGACATACTGAAATGACTACCGTTATTGGTATCAAACCAATAACGATTCATACAAGCTAAATCTTCTAATCGATAATTGGGCCAAAGAAACGATTTGAATTTAATGAATTTATTTGCATCTGTATTAAGATGCTTTTCCCCGTTTAAAAATTGTCCCCAGTTTTTTATGTTGTTTTGATTGCAAAATAGTGGATTTCGATTCACAACATTCCAATTCCGGGAATTGAAACAAATTAAAATTCTAAATTCTCTACGACGTCTGGGAGATAGAATATTTTCGGGAACAAGGAAATCAAAATGATTTCCGTTTCTATTCACAAGCATATTGCTGTGTTGTGCAATGGATCCATCAAAATTCTTTTTTTCAACATATCCACTTTTTATTATGCATTTTCCATTAGTTCGGCGCTTATTCTTATCACCCAATGAAATACCTATGGTTTGATATATAATAGATTTTCCATCCTTTTTCATAGATAAACGAATTGGTTCGATAATAAATATTCCTCTTTTTATCAATTCTGTAAGAGTTAGGTCTTTCTGAATCAACATTACATCCAGATGCATCTCTCCTCTTTGAATTGAGGATATAGCAATTTCTCTTGGATCTATCAGTCTAAGTAGGAGACAATATACCTTGATATTATTGATCATTCTTTGATTCAAGGAATCATCCCACCTTAATTGAAAAATCAAATATTTTTTCAGGAAGAAATCCAGTTCTGCGTCTTTCTTGCTCTTGAATTGTTTTTTCTTTCTACCTTTTTTAATGTCTGCTCCCGTGTAATCTTCTTCAAGATTTTTCTTTTTGTTTTGTTTTCGTAGATCTGATACAAAATCTCCTTGACCTTGTTGTTTGTTTTTTTTTTGGTTGGAATTTTCTAATTCAAGATATTCTTTTTGATTAGCTAATATAGAAATATTTTTTTTTTTATTTACGTCGATCTTTTCATTTTGACTAATATTTTTTTCATAGAAATGAAAATTAAAATGAAAAATAAGTAATTTTATTGGTATGATCCACGGGTTAATCTTATACACATCAAAAAGTAGTACAAATTCTGGGAAAAACCAAGGTTCTAAATTTGATATGGTATGATATAACCTTTCTTGATTCATTCCTATCCAATCAAAAAAAATATTTTTTTGATTGGATGGGTTGATTTTGTGATGAATCGTAAAAGAAAAAGGATCCTTTTTTTCCAATTTTTGAGAATTTTTAGTTTCCGTTTTAGCATTTTTATGAATCTTGGTGCCGGTATGCGTATTGGCCCAGGTCTCAATATCGATATTATTTCTAAGACAAAAATGGAGAATTCTACAATCAAAAAATTTTCTATCCATATTTTTGTCCATATCAATAATAGATCTTTTTTCTAGATAATCACTAATAGATATACTTATCAATCTATAAAATGATTCGGATTTCAGTGTATTTGTATTGAAATTATATGGAATTTTTTTGTCCTCTACTTGTAATGTTGATCCAGAAATATACGAGTCCTTACTATTCCCATAATTTATATATTTATATGACAAAAGATCATATCCGTAATGTTTTTTCCATTTTTCTTTTTGACTTATCGATGAGTCCACTGCATAGTAATTTTGTTTCGTGTAATGAATTAATTGGTCTTTTTCTTTTTTATATAAATCTAATTTCATTGAGTCTTTCTTTTGAATCGTACGACATTGATTGACTCTATTTCGCCATTTTTTCGGTACTAAGTGATCCCACTTGGTATGAGATAAATTGTATTGATAATGACCCCTTAACCAATTTTTCCATTTATTCATTCCAGACTTATGGATTTTTTTTTGCCTTGATTTGGAATCAAATATTCCTCGTGTCGTACAATAATTCTTGATTATATCCCTAAGAAAAGGATAGGTGTGGTGATATTGAAGTACAGATTTCAAATGATACTTGTTAAGTAATTGATTTTGTGATAATTTGTAAAATACATAGGCTTGAGACAAAGAAGATAAGTCACAATTATTATTCCTAATATTTTGATTACTAATATTAGTATTAGAAAAATTATAAAACGGATTTTTTATAGTCGAAATAAAGTTCATTGTATTTTGATTTGTTTTCTCAATTCCTTCTTGATTTGTTTCAGCGTTGGAAATGGATTTGTTGATAATTTTTTTTGTTGATTCAAAGAAAAGTTGTGCATTGATCCTTGGAATCTTAATGATACATAGTAATATATCCATGTATATTTTTTCAACGAAAGATTTCATAAAATAATGTGATTTACGTATTACTCGGATATTTTTTCTTTTGAATATTTGCCAAATATCCTTCTTTGATTCCGATCTTTTATCATCACAAGCTCGAACTATTTTTTTCTTGCCTTTTGTGATTCCTTCTATTTGAGTCCTAATTGTGATTGTCTTATTAGCAAGATCTTTCATTTTTGTTTCTATGAGTGAATAATTTTCATTTACACAATTCGCAGATCGAATTTTAATGGTCGATTCTCGGATAATCTTATTATTTATATTGGAATCTTTTTCGTTTTCATTCGATTCATATACTTTTACCTTTCTCAATTTCAATAAGAAAATGGGATTTACTTTTTCAAGTTCTTTGATTATTAGGTTTATAACTAGAACTATTCTTGTTTTTTCTTTTGAAACTTTTACTTTTAGAAAACCTTTTCTTCTTTCTTTGAAAACCCTTATAACTTGAAAAAATTGCCTTTTCGCTTTTCTCGTTTTTTTTTCGAGTTCGTTAAAAACGGGTTCAAAAAAAGAAGGTCGTTTTCGGGGAGACCCAAAAGGTAGTTCCGCTTCCCTTCCCCAGACTGTTAAAAAACAAAAATTGTCTTTTTTCTCCTTTTTCATTATTTTCTGATCTCTATCTCTATGATGAGATCGTACTTTAGATCTTCGCCAAGGTTTCAGACAGAAAGGAAATAGAATCTTTATCTGAATACCGTCTGTTAACCAATTTTGGGGAAATTCTGTTTCTGATAATTGAACGCCATTATAGGTACATTTAACATGCATTTCTTTATTCCATTCCTTCAAATCCTCGTACCATTCGGGGAATTGCAATAATAACATACGACCAATATTTTTAGCTATTATCAATAAGGGTAATATAACGTATTTTCTAAGAAAAGATTGGGTTACTAACATGAAACCTCTTATTGCTTGAGTAAATATAAAGGTATCCCAAGCTTCTGATATTGCTATTCGTTCATTTTCTTCTTCTTTCTCCTCGTTTGTTTTCTCCTTTTCTTTTGTCTCTTCCTCCTCAAAATAAGAAATTTGCAATTTTGGGTTTTCTCCTACCCAATTCCTAAAAATGTGATTAATCATTTTAGAGATATCAAAAAACGAAAAAAAAAAGATTTTGTCTATGCGATCAAAAAAAAGTGGAGAATGCACATTTGCTTGAAACATTTCCCAAATAACTGTTTTACGTCTTTGAGCACGCATGGATCCTTTGATTATACCCCGGCGAAAATCCGATTGTTGTGAGTAACGTATCAAAGCCACTTCCTCTTCTTCATCATTAGTGCTATTATTACTAGTATTATTATTACTAGTACTGGAATTAGTACTCTGACCGTTATCAGTAAAAATAACCACGCGTTTGCCTTTTCTTGAACGAATTTCGGGATCTTCCGTCGATTCTTCTTCATTTTCTTCTTCCTCTTCTTCTAAATCGTCTGTCAATTTGTATGACCAACGAGAAACCCTTTTACTGATTTCTTCCATTCCAATAGATTTCCTTCTAATTGTTGTTAGATCGTTTGGATCAGTTGAAATTACATCGAATATAAATTTCAAAGATTTTGCTTTACTTTCTGAATCAATTCGTCGTGCGTGTTCAAAAGATAATTCATCGATTGAGGTTAAGGAATTCCCAATCGAATTCAATAAAAATTTCCCGCTAAAGCCAAACGTATT